TTACTTAAAAACGAATAAACCTCAGTTCCAAGAAATAATATCCTCTACCAAGACATTAACCGCTGAAGCAGAAAGCGTTTTGAAAGAAGGTATTCAAGAGCAACTGGAACGTTTTCTACTTCAGGAGAAATTATAAAAAAAGAAATGGATCATTCTGATTTTTGATTCTTTAGTCTATTTTTTTAATTAAATAATTAAATTTCGAAGAAATTCTAATTCTATAAATAGAAATATATAAGTTAAGTATATATATAATAGAAAGAAGTATATAACTAATATCTGTTTAATATAAAATTAATATAAAATCTTAAAGCATTCAGAATTTCTTTCTTATTCTATTTATTTCTTATTATAAAAATATTTTTTCTAAATAGAAAAAATATATTATATATAATATATAGAAATGGAAATAATAGATAAATATCAATATATTTATATCTATATTGAGGTTGCGTCCAATAGGATTTGAACCTATACCAAAGGTTTAGAAGACCTATGTCCTATCCATTAGACAATGGACGCGTTTCGCCTTTTTTTACTTTCCAATTGTTAAAAAAAAAAGAATGTGCGAAATCTTTTTAGCAATTGTGTATTGAAGTAAATTCACTACACAATTGCTATTAGACAATTATCATAGAGAAAATTATCTCTAATAAAAAAGAGAAAGGGGGCGATTTAGAATTTAGAGCGGGTAGCGGGAATCGAACCCGCATCGTTAGCTTGGAAGGCTAAGGGTTTTAGTCGACGTTGATGGATCATTTTTATATTTTTAACGTCTCTAATTCAAAACCGAACATGAAACTTTGGTTTCATTCGGCTCCTTTATGATGGATGGAGAAATTCCCAAATAAAATAAGACGGGAACGAAATCAAAATTCGACCCATAACATCTATGTTAGCTTTTTTTCCGTCTGGGTGCTTTCACAGAAAATTTTGCTTTATAGATGATCCTTCTAGAAGATAGAAAAGGAGAACTCGAACAATCTTTCTAGTTACTTCGTTCTTTATTTCTATTTAACGGAATCCTTAGGAAAAGTATTTTGTTTCCACCGAGCTAAACAATATAATATGTCGATGTCTTTAGTAAACCAAAGGTCTCGTTTACTAGCTATTTTGCTTCAATTTTTTTTATATCCAACTATGAATAGAACTGAAGATTTAGTTACGATTAGAAAGAAACTTTTCTAGCTTTATCCATGGATCCTCTTGTTATACTTATTGAATTGTATAATAGTCATCTAATTCAAAAATTATGTTTCGGAATTTCATAATCCAAATTTACAATTGATTAGAATCTTTGGATACAAATTACGAGAATCTATAATCTTCCTCGAATCTTTCATTGAAAGGTAAAGGACTAAATCCTTTTAAGAAATAAAGTTTTTGATCGGAAGATTAATTAAACCGAGAGACCCTTTAACTATTAAAGGGGTTAAAGGAACGAATCACACTTTTACCACTAAACTATACCCGCTACAATGCAATTATTGCATATAAATTAACCTTTTGTCGAACAAAGTAATCAGGAGTGTAATAAAAAAATCTGAAAAAAATTATAAAATTCTAGCGTTGACACGTCGACTTAATAAAATTAGTAAAAGCAGATTCCATTTTTTTGTTCAATTTCGGATCTTTTTTTGTCTAAAAATCCATCAGATGAGTCTTTTGAACTTTAACAAAAAAAGGCCCGGCTGGGAACTGACCAGGCCAGGCTATTAAAATAAAAAAGATCTTTTACTTGTGTTTGGACGAGACAAAATAAAAAAAGGATTCTCTATTTCTATTATTGTGGTTTTATTTATTTCTCTTTCGAGTTTGAGCCCTTTCTTTATCGAATCTTTATCTACATTTTTTAGGTAAATAGAATTACTGAGAAAGTTCTAAAGTTCGATAAAAAAGTTATATATATATATATAATAGTAATATATATATTATATATATATAAATAGATGATATATATATTTATATAATAAAAAATAATAAAAAATAAATTATCTATATATAATAAAATATAGAAAATAAAAAAAATATATATAATAGCAAAGAAAAATCTATACAAAAAAAGAAAGCTTTTTAAGAGATAAAGTGGAGAAGGTTTTTTTTTCAAGCCTTTTTTGTCTAATGGAACCTAATAAGTATCCCTTTTCGATTAGGAGAGATGGCTGAGTGGACTAAAGCGTTGGATTGCTAATCCATTGTACGAGTTAATCGTACCGAGGGTTCGAATCCCTCTCTTTCCCTTTCTCCTTTTGATGATGTGTAATAGATAAAATTCTAATAAAATTTGAGCGTTTCCACTAATTAAAGAAAGCAATAAAAAACCTTTCTTTTTATTCTTCACGTCCCGGATTACGTCCCGGATCGTTAGATAGGAATCCAAATATGAAGAGAGAAACAAAGAATATAACTACAGTGTATACAAAAAGTTTGAGAGTAAGCATTACACAATCTCCAAGATCTTACTAAAAAAAAAAAAAGAGAATAGATTCTCTAGTTTTATACCAAATATCTAATTTTGCTACCAATAAATCAAAAATTTTCAGAAAGTCATTTGTAATAAGATAATAGTCGAGTCTTTCATATTCAAACCGATTTACATACCAACATCTAGATATTTTTTTTGGTGAACTCGAATCTAATTAGGTTCTTTCATTTAGGGAAAAGAGGATAAAATTTAGGAAATAGAATGATCCATATTTAGTATGGCTACCAAAAAAATTCAATATTTGAATTGAGAGTTCGTTCCTACGTTAAGATTTTTTTGATCTTTTGAGTTGTTGGAAGAATAAAAATCGTGAATTTTTTTAAGTTTTTAAGACAGTATTAAGAATTTTATCGAAAACTTACAGCTGCTTGCCAAACAAAGGCTAAGAGAAGAAAGAAAAGAGGTATTACGGGCATAACATCTACGATTGGATTTAAAAAGGCGTAGGCCTCCGGCAATTTAGCGACTAAAAAAGTGCTTGAAAAAAGGGCTGAATTAAAACAAATACAGATCAAATTAAATATATTAAGCATAACAAAAATTGGTGTTCTTGTGGATAATTTAATTTTGATTGAGTTATTAATATATTTTTTATATAAGGAAAAAAATAAAGAAAAATAGTCTAAAAAGACTTTGTTCAACTTACTCAATCAAAAATCCTTTCATTCTCATAAGAGAATGAAAGAAATAATATTTTCATACAATATCTTAATTGAATTCTATGTAATGATCAATAAAGTCAATTTGATTTGCTACCTACACGTGTCAAAACTCTAGCACCAATGTAATCTATATTTAATTTGGGCTTAAATTGAATTGACGAATAACCAATAGCAATATTACTCTTTTAGTAGTCTTGAATAAAAATTGAAATGGGGCGTAGCCAAGCGGTAAGGCAACGGGTTTTGGTCCCGCTATTCGGAGGTTCGAATCCTTCCGTCCCAGAGTACAGTCATTACGGAATCAATCGTCTATTGCCTTTGTACACAATCTTTCTCTTTCTGTTTAAAAATCCAATATTTTTTAAGAAGAAAGTATTAAAATGAAAAGAAGAATCAACTTATTTTTCATCATTTCACGCGAATTCAAAAAAATAGATTTGCTTTTTTTTAGTTGTGCGTGCTGCGGCTAAGTAAGGTAGAACCATAGATTCTAAGAGTTTGAATAAAAAAAAAAAAGATCTATATTATATATAAAATATATCAAATTAAAATCAAAAAATCGAGATTTCTATTCAAATTTTGATTTGACATATATACAATCTAATATGGGATTCATTTGAATTCTGACTGAACCTTTTACGCATAAATTTCCTATTCCATTCATAGAGAAAGAAAAAGTATAGATTACGATATACTGACTGACCTACGACTATTCATGATTCCAGAATTGAATCAATTACACAAACTAGAGGAATGTTATGGTAAAACTTCGTTTAAAACGACGTGGTAGAAAGCAACGTGCGACTTGAATTGAAGGAAATGATCTGCTGGGGATTTTTTGATCCGCCACTTTTTATATAGGTGCTCTTGGCTCAACATTTTGTGTTCTATTTTACTAGAGTCCTACACTTTTTTGGAATATAAAAAAGAGTACAGGATGGAGCTCGAGGAGAATCTTTCGTAGGAGTAAGGATCTAGGGTTAGTGGGAATCAATAAGTTGGAACCACTTCGTAAGTCTTTTTATTTTTATATTGAAAAAAAAGTCCTTTCAAGCAATCTTACAATGGAAAAGGAAATTTTATTAAAATTGTAAAATTCTTTGAATCAAAAGTCTATCATGCGTGAATCCAACGTTTTGTATGATTCTTTGATATAAAGAAAAGAAATCATAAACAAAAGAAGGGGTTTGTTCCTGCCCTTTTTTAAGAAAACTATTCAAGATCACCGAAGTCATGTCTAAACCCAAAGATTCAAAGTAAGGATAAAGAATCTTGAAACAAGGAAATCCAGTTTTCAATTGTTTGAATAACTAGATCAGAATGAAGAATCAACATTGATTCTAAAAAATGAGACAAACAAAAAAGGGTTAGAGACTACTCAATAAAAAGAGTACTTAAGTATTCTCTATTGAGATATGTGCGAGTTATTTAACTTGAGTTACGAGAGTACGAATGTTACGAATGCTTTTTATGGAAAAAAATAGTTAGGGTTTTAATACTGGCTAATTAATTTAATGTTTTTATTAATCTATTTAATATTTGAATTTTATATAGAGAGTGAATTTCTACTCATTGAATTTTTTTTTATTGAGCCATACGAGGCCAAAGCCTCTTATACGTTTCTAGGGGGGGTATTATTCATATACATCGGGCCGTTTATCGAATTTGAATCGTTGCAATTGCTGTTCGATCCCGAAGAGAAGGAAGAGATCTTCGTAAAGTAGGTTTGTATGATCCGATAACTAATCAAACTTATTTAAATCTTCCTGCTATTCTCGATAACAGGTCATGATATTTCAAAGAAGGCAGGTATTTTTACGGGATTGATTCTTAATAAAACGAAATTGAATTAATGAAATATAAAAAAGAGGATGTGAAAGATTCGTATATAACTTGGTATCAAATTTTATCTACTCTTTTCTTTTTCTTTCCTCCTCTTTCGCTTCCATAATATTTATTTTGATGTATTAAAATTTCGATTTATTATATTATTAGTATTCCTTCTAAAAGTACGAATATTAAAAAATACCCTGCTAACAACTACTATGTTTTATAACCATAAACAAATTTATGAAAATAATTTTGGATCTATAGAAATTATAATTTTTGTATAAATACAAAAATTTACTGTATAGAAAATAATACTGTATAGAAAATAATATATTAATTCTGAATAAAATATATATATTATTCTATGAATAATTTATTCCTTATTCATAAAAAATGAAAGGCCATAAAAAGTGGGTCTAAAAAAGTATAAAAAGATTTGAGATTACCCTAACAGGCGTAGTTTTCATTCATTGTATCACCACTAAGGAGTTAAGCTTTTTTATTTCTTTTTTCTATTCTTTTCACTATATTAAAAATTCATAATCATATTGACAACAGTGTATGGACCAAATATAATTCTCTCATAGAGAAATAGATCTATTTATCCCTGACACACACATGACTGGATTTTTCTTTTTTTTCTTTATTCTGGTTGTATCTACATATTTGCAGTACTTTCTTTTTTTGTTTTTTGGGGTTGCTAACTCAACGGTAGAGTACTCGGCTTTTAAGTGCGACTAGCATCTTTTACACATTTGTATGAAGAAAAGGGTTCGTCCAGATCTGCGGTAGAGTTTGTAAGACCACGACTGATCCTGAAAGGAATGAATGGAAAAAATAGCATGTCGTATCAAATCAAGGGAGAATTCAGATAACATTTTTTTGCTTTCCTGATCGGTACAACCTTTTTGCGGTGTCGACAAAAAAAAAGAATTCCAATTTGGGTCGAGTGAATAAATATAAATGGATGGATTAAAAAACCGGTTTTCCTGATTCCAGGAAAAAAAAAGAAACGAGCTTCCATTCGTAATTTGAAAAATTACCCGATCTAATTAAATGTTAAAAATAGATTAGTGCCTAATACGGGTATGGGAAGGCATTCTTTTCTTGCGTGTTATTATCAATTTTTTCATGAGTCCTAATTATTTTTTCCCTAGTCCATTTGGGTTAGGTTGGAGATGGATGTGTAAAAGAAGCAGTATATTGATAAAAAAAATATATATATATATTTCCAAAATCAAAAGAGCGATTAGGTTAAAAAAATAAAGGATTTCTAATCATCTTGTTTTGTTATTCTATAATATAAATATAACGAACAGAAACCTATTAAAGATAGAGAATCCGGTTAGCAGTCTACCTGTTTATGAGGTATCTATTGCTTCCGTAGTCTAATACCTTATTTTGACTGTATCGCACTATGTGTCATTTCAGAACTCAAGAAAATAAAGACTTTACTTTCAGTTCAAACCGAATTTCAACCCAAATGGAGAAATTTCAAGGATATTTAGAGTTCGATGGGGCTCGGCAACAGAGTTTTCTATATCCACTTTTTTTTCGGGAGTATATTTATGTACTTGCTTATGATCATGGTTTAAATAGATTAAATAGAAATCGTTCTATTTTCTTGGAAAATGCAGATTATGATAAAAAGTATAGTTCACTAATTGCGAAACGCTTCATTTTGCGAATGTATGAGCAGAATCGTTTGATTATTCCCACTAAGGATTACCAAAATCCCTTTTTGGGGCATACCAATATTTTCTATTATCAAATGATATCTGTTTTATTTGCAGTGATTGTAGAAATTCCATTTTCCCTAAGATTAGGATCCTCTTTCGAAGGAAAACAATTAAAAAAATCTTCTAATTTACAATCAATTCATTCAATATTTCCCTTTTTAGAAGACAAATTATCACATTTTAATTATGTGTTAGATGTATTAATACCTTACCCCATCCATCTAGAAATCTTGGTTCAAACCCTACGTTACCGGGTAAAAGACGCCTCTTCTTTGCATTTTTTTCGGTTCTGTCTATACGAGTATTGCACTTGGAAGAATTTTGATAAAAAAAAAAAATCAATTTTGAATCCAAGATTTTTCTTGTTCTTATATAATTCTCATGTATGTGAATACGAATCCATCTTTTTTTTTCTACGCACGAGGTCTTCTCATTTACGATCGACATCTTATGAAGTCCTTTTTGAGCGAATTTTATTCTATGGAAAAATACAACATTTTTTAAAAGTCTTTGTTAATAATTTTCCGGCGATCCTAGGGTTGCTCAAGGATCCTTTTATACATTATGTTAGATATCACGGAAAATGCATTCTGGCAACAAAGGATACGCCGCTTCTGATGAATAAATGGAAATATTATTTTGTTAATTTATGGCAATGTTATTTTTCCATATGGTTTCAATCGCAAAAGGTCAAGATAAATCAATTATCTAAAGATAATTTAGAGTTTCTGGGTTATCTGAAAAGTTTACGATTAACTCCTTTAGTGGTACGTAGTCAAATGCT